TTATAAAGTAAGCTAAATAAGCTAGTGGGCTCATACCCCAAATATGATAATTTTCCTTTATAAATAAAAATTCATTATTTCATCCTAATTTGATTTCTAATCATAACAATAATTATAGCCATATCAACGTCCTCTATATTTTTAATTTGATTAAGAATAGAAATAAATATAATGTCATTTGTTCCTTTAATCTCAACCAAAAAATCCATAATCTCTATCAATAGAACAATTCTATATTTTATCCCTCAAGCCTTTGCTTCAATTATTTTCATCTTTTTTGTCCTAATTCAAATACTAAATTCTACATTTTTTGAACACTTTAATACTATTATTCTTGGATCTATAATATTAAAACTTGGGGCTGCCCCTTTTCATATTTGATTCCCTCAAGCGTCTGAGGGAATAACTTATTCAAGTTTTTTCCTTCTAATTTCAATCCAAAAAATTATTCCTCTTCATATATTAACTCTATTTCAAAATTGGATAATTTTATTGCCAGTCATTTTTAGAGCAACAATTGGTGCCATAGGAGGTCTTAATCAATTTTCAATACGAAAAATCTTGGCATATTCTTCAATTACTCATTTATCCTGAATAATAACACTTATTATATTTTCAAGAACAACATGGTTGATATACATTTTAGCTTATTCTATAATTCTATATTTTATTATCCAATTTAACAAACAACTAAATCTAAACTATTTTAACCAAATTAACTTTCTCTCAAAAAAAAATTCTCTATTCATAATTATTTCCATATTGACTCTTGGAGGACTCCCCCCAATACTAGGTTTTTTTATAAAATGAATAACTTTAAAAATTGTCATTAGCAATATAATCATTCTTACTTTACCTTTAATCATTTCTTCTTTAATTAACTTATACTTTTACAGACGACTTCTTTATCCACACTTAATAAAAATACAATTTTCAAAAAAATGAAACCTTAAAGATTTTAATAAAATTTGATTCTTTATTTTTGTCAATTTCTTAGGTATCCTAATTATCATTCCACTAATTTAAGATTTTAAGTTAAAAAAACTGTATGCCTTCAAAGCATAATATAATTCCAATTAAATCTTAGGAATAAACCATCTTTAAACTTGCAATTTAACATTTTTTTTAAACTATACGATTAGCAAAAGATTTAAATTCTCATAAATAAATTTACAATTTATCGCCTTTATCAGCCATTTTACCGCGATGATTTTATTCTACAAACCACAAAGACATTGGGACTATATACTTATTATTTGGGTCCTGATCAATAATAATTGGGATATCACTAAGAATTTTAATCCGAATTGAACTTGGGCAACCAGGTTCATTTATTGGAGATGACCAAATTTATAATGTAATTGTAACAGCTCATGCTTTTGTCATAATCTTCTTCATAGTTATACCAATTATAATCGGAGGTTTTGGAAACTGACTAATCCCTATTATATTAGGAACCCCTGATATAGCTTTCCCCCGAATAAACAACATAAGATTTTGACTTCTGCCCCCAGCCTTAAGCCTTTTATTAACCTCATCTATAGTAGAAAATGGAGCAGGAACTGGTTGGACAGTATATCCCCCTTTAGCTTCAAACATATCCCACTCTGGGATATCCGTTGATTTAGCAATTTTCAGCTTACATCTAGCTGGAATTTCATCCATCTTAGGTTCTATTAATTTTATCACAACCATCATAAATATACGACCTAAAGGGATAACTCTTGAACGAATCCCTTTATTCTTATGATCAACACTAGTAACAACAATTTTATTGCTTTTATCATTACCTGTCTTGGCAGGCGCTATTACTATACTTCTTACAGATCGTAATTTTAATTCATCCTTTTTTGATCCTGCTGGAGGGGGAGATCCTATTTTGTATCAACATTTATTTTGGTTCTTTGGACATCCAGAAGTCTATATTCTCATTCTCCCTGGATTTGGAATAATCTCCCATATTATCTGTTTTCAAACAGGCAAGCGAGAACCATTCGGAACTTTAGGTATAATCTATGCTATACTAGCAATTGGTCTTTTAGGTTTTATTGTTTGAGCACATCATATATTTACTGTTGGAATAGACGTAGATACCCGAGCCTATTTTACAGCAGCTACCATAATCATTGCTGTCCCCACAGGAATTAAAATTTTTAGCTGATTAGCAACACTTCACGGAGTTCGAATACAATATGACACACCACTATTATGGTCATTAGGTTTTGTTTTTCTATTTACCATCGGTGGTCTAACTGGAATTATTTTAGCTAACTCATCAATTGATATCATTTTACACGATACCTACTATGTAGTAGCCCATTTTCATTATGTTCTATCAATAGGTGCCGTATTTGCTATTCTAGGAGGAATTACTCACTGATTCCCTATATTCTTCGGCTTTTCTCTAAACTCAATCATACTAAAAATTCACTTTTTCTCAATATTTTTAGGTGTTAATTTAACCTTTTTCCCTCAACATTTTCTAGGACTAGCAGGCATACCACGACGATATTCTGATTATCCAGATTTTTTTACAAAATGGAATATTCTATCATCCATTGGATCTTTAATTTCTTTTACTAGAGTAATAATTTTCATCCTCATTTTATGAGAAAGTTTAGCCCATAAACGATTTATCATAACAACACAATTTATTCATACTTCAATTGAATGGCAACTTAACTACCCCCCAGCAGACCACACATTTAATCAAATTAACATTTTAATTAAATAATCTTACTAATGATAACCTGGTCCACCATTTCATTTCCTAATAGAAACTCCCCTATCATAGAACAATTAATTTTCTTTCACGATCACTCAATAACAGTAATTATTCTTATTACAGTTATTACTATATACATAATCTTTAACATCGTTAATAATCTTTATAGAAGACATAATCTTATAGAAGGACAAGAAATTGAAATTCTTTGAACAATCATCCCAGCAATTATTCTCATCTATATTGCTCTCCCCTCCTTACGATTATTATACCTAATAGAAGAAACATTTTTCCCATCCATTACTACTAAAATTATTGGACATCAATGATACTGGTCATATGAATATCCTGATTTTAATCTTGAATTTAACTCATTTATAATTCCACAAAATGAAACAAAAATTTCAAATTTCCGGTTATTAGATGTAGATAACCGGATAATCCTCCCCTTTAATACTAGTATACGATTTCTCGTAACATCAGAAGATGTAATCCATTCATGAACTGTCCCAACGCTCGGAATAAAAATAGATGCAGTTCCTGGACGACTAAACCAAATTTCATCAATCGCTAATCGCCCTGGGCTTTATTTTGGACAATGCTCAGAAATCTGTGGTGCCAACCACAGATTTATACCAATTTCTTTAGAAATTACATCATTGAAAAATTTTCTCTTATGAATCAAACAACTTTCATTGAATGGCTGAAAGGAAAGCATTGGTCTCTTAAACCACCTAATAGTACACGAATACTTTCAATGAAAAACTAGTTAAATTATAACATAAGATTGTCATTCTTAAATTACTTTAGTGTTTTTCAATACCACAACTTTATCCTATAAACTGAAATCTTCTTTGCTTATTATTTATCATAATGACCATCTTATCAATTATATTATTATATTTCAATAAGGAGCCAAAACTAAAAACCACTTTTCTTTTTAAAAAAAGTTTTCAAAAAAACTGAAAATGATAGTCAATCTATTCTCAATTTTTGATCCCTCTTCATCTACCTCTTTTTCTTTAAATTGACTAAGAATTTTAATAATTATAATTTGAATGCCCTCTATATATTGAAGAATCCCATCCCGATATCAAACCCCATGATTTATCATTTCTTCACTATTAATAAAAGAAACAAATAATCTTTTCAGAAAAAACAAAAAAAAATATATTTTGTTTATAATTTCCATTTTTTGATTTATTCTAGTAAATAACTTCATAGGTCTTTTCCCTTACATTTTTACAGCTACCAGTCATATTAACCTAACAACCATCCTGGCTCTGCCACTATGATTAACAATTATAATCTTCGGGTGAGTCAATCATACAAACTTCATATTTTCCCATTTAGTTCCTTTAGGAACCCCAATAATTCTGTCCATATTCATAGTCTTAATTGAGACTATTAGAAATCTCATCCGTCCCTTAACACTTTCAGTCCGATTAACAGCAAATATAATTTCAGGACATCTTCTTCTATGTCTACTCAGAGAAATTATACAAAACTACCCAACCACTAATATACTCATTTTTCCTATTATAATAGCTCTTCTAACCCTAGAAATAGCTGTTGCTATTATCCAAAGATATGTATTTATTATTTTAATCTCATTGTACTTAAATGAATTAAACTAATGACAATACAACCATTTCACATTGTTGATAAAAGCCCATGGCCTATCACAGGCTCAATTGCCGCACTCTCAACTATAATTGGAATAATTAATCTTATACACCTCAATAAAACAAACATTCTAATTTTAGGTTTTTCTATCATAATTTTAACAATAATTCAATGATGACGAGACATTTGTCGAGAATCAACCTTCCAGGGACATCACACCCTAATTGTAGCTAAAAATATAAAATGAGGCATAATTCTTTTTATTATCTCCGAAATTTTCTTCTTCATTTCATTTTTTTGAGCTTTTTTCCATAGAAGATTATCACCTAACATTGAAATTGGTGCTCAATGACCTCCCGAAAAAATTTTACCATTTAATCCATTTAGAATCCCACTTCTTAACACTACCATTTTGTTATCATCAGGAATCTCTATTACATGAGCCCATCATAACCTAATTATAAAAATTTACAAAGATACTATTGTAGCCCTATCAATCACTATTATCCTAGGCCTAATCTTCACAACACTTCAAAGATGAGAATATATTCAAGCTTCATTTAGAATCTCCGATTCAATTTATGGAACCACTTTTTTTGTATCTACAGGATTCCACGGTCTTCATGTAATTATTGGAACATCCTTCTTAATAACAACTCTAGCTCGAGTCCTAATAAATCATATAACAAATAACCACCATGTTGGCTTTGAAGCAGCAGCCTGATATTGACATTTTGTTGATGTAGTCTGATTATTTTTATATACATTCATTTACTGATGAGCATTTTATTTTATTAGTATAAAAAGTACATCTAATTTCCAATTAGAGAGTTTTTCCAAAATAAAATAATATTCTATCTTGTAACAATTATCCTGTTAACCATAGTTATTTTCATTTTAGGAAATTTAACAAAAAAAAAAAATCCTCTAAAAAAAGAGAAAAATAGACCCTTCGAATGTGGATTCGATCCCTTTTCAATTTCTCGTAATCCATTCTCTATTCGATTTTTCATAATTTCAATTATCTTCATCATTTTTGACATTGAAATTATCATCATTCTCCCATTTCCCATCTTCTACAATCTCCTACAAATCACTACAATTCTAACAATAATTTTAATCTTCTTGATTATTCTTCTAGGACTAATTTATGAATGAAAAAATGGCATAATTAAATGATTATAGAATAGTATTTAAAATATATAAAATCTAACCTGCATTTAGAAATCGCCACGGCCTATTCTAAGAATGAAGCAATTATGCACTCAGTTTCGACCTGAACATCTGGTCTTCCCATTCTTGTTAATAGAAGCCAAAATAGAGGCTGTTCACTGTTAATGAATTTAATGATTAATCCTATTAAGGTTAAAACCAGGCTGCTAACCTGATAATAATGATATTCATTTAACCTTTATTTTTGTAGTGTATAAAACACATAACATTTTCAGTGTTAAAAAGCCCAGGCTAAAAATAACCTTAAACTAATATCTTAATATTTTCAATATTATATTTTCATTAAACTATAAGATTTAAAAGTTAAATAACAAAAAAATAATAACAACTGCAAATAAACTTTTTAATCTTCTCATCTGAAACCACTGAAATATAACTGCAAAAAAAGATTTAATTCCAAAAAGACCTTGTGGTCCAAACTCTTCAACCCAACCTATATCTAACCTCGAAAACCTCTCGCCCATCAACATTATAAATAAAAATATAGGTCCAGAAAAAGTTGACATAAATCACATTCTTCCTAGAAAATTATTAACCTTTATTTCTAATTTCCCAACCTCACCAAAATAAACAAAAAAAAAACTCCACAATCCAACTAATAAGATTACAACGTTAATCATTTTTAAATTTAAAAAAATTAATCCAACCTCATAATTAGGAAACAAAATTCATCCAAATACAGCCCCAAATACTAAAACCATCAACCCTATAAAAAAAACTGGAATTTCTATCCAACTTGACCAACCAATAAAAAAAACAGTCATCTTCCCAGACTCCCTTCATACAATATAATACATTACACGAAGAGAATAAATGCATGTACAAACTGTTGCAACAACAATACCCAAAATTACAAAAAAATTACAATTTTTTTCATAAATTCTTTCTAAAATTAAATCTTTTGAATAAAAACCTCTCAAGAAAGGCACACCAAATAAAGACATATTAGCAACACTAAAACTAACTCTAACTAAAGGTCTAACACCTATGAACCCCCCAAAGAAACGAATATCTTGAATCCCCAACGAAGAATGGATCATAAACCCCGCACATAAAAAAAGCATTGCTTTAAACACAGCATGAGTCAATAAATGAAAAAAAGCCAAATCTTCTTTTCCTAAAGAAAGAATAATCATTATTAAACCAAGTTGTCTCAATGTTGACAAAGCAATAATCTTTTTTAAATCTGTTTCTAAAATCGCCCCCAATCCTGCCATTAAAGCCGTCCCTAAAGAAATGTAAAGCAAAAATTTAGAAAACATCTCAATTTGAAAAATCAATCTTAACCGAATTAATAAATACACCCCAGCCGTAACTAAAGTAGAAGAATGAACTAAAGCAGAAACAGGAGTAGGAGCAGCTATTGCTGCAGGAAGTCAAGCAGAAAAGGGAATTTGGGCTCTTTTTGTCATCCCAACAAAAATCATCATTATACCCACTAACATAAAACACCCAGCCTGTTCATGAAAATCCAAAACACCAAAATTCAACATATACACCAAAGAAAGCAAAATTATTACATCACCAACTCGATTTCTCATCACAGTCATCATCCCAGCTCTATTAGAATTATAATTTTGATAAAAAATTACAAGAGCATACGAAACTAAACCTAACCCGTCCCAACCCAACAAAATCATTATTAAATTAGGACTTATAATTATTAATAATATCGACCCAATAAACAACAAAACTCCATAACAAAAATAAATTTTAAATTTATCCATCCTTATATAATCATTTCTATAAATAACTACCATCCCAGAAATAAATAGAACTACTCTACAAAATATTATTCTTATCCAATCAAAAAGAAAAAAGAATTTCAGCTCAAAATTTCCAAAAAAATATAAATAATACTCAACAATTACAACTCTTAATTTAACCAAAAATACAAAACCCCCCAAAAAAAAACATAAACTTAATAAAACTAATAACAAACCTCATCTAAAAAAAATTACTTAATGTAATCACTTCTTTAAAACCACAATTTAATATTTTTTATAAACTAACCAAGTAAAACCATTCCAAAAAAAACTCGACCTTTAAAATCCAAAGCAACAAAGGAACCAAATGAAAAAATACTAACAACAATTCTCGTAAATCCATCATTCGCCCTCCAAACAAAACCCACCCCCTTCCATGATTAATATATCTATATATATACAAAGAATAAGCAGCTGTTAAAAAAGAAATCAAACCCACAGGAATAATTATCAAAAAACTTCACTTAATTATTCTCCCAATTAAGAAAATCTCCCCCCCCAAATTTATTGAGGGGGGAGCCGCCATATTAATAACTCTAAACATAAACCACCATAAAGAAAAAAAAGGAAAAATAACCCCAATTCCCTTTAATAAAATTATTCTTCGAGTATAAACACGCTCATAAAAAAAATTTGCAAGACAAAACAAACCTGAAGAACATAACCCATGTCCTAATATTATTATTAAATTTCCTCAATATCCTCAACTAGATATACTCAAAATCCCCCCCAACGAAATCCCCATATGACATACAGATGAATAAGCAATTAAAGACTTTACATCAACTTGACATAAACAAATCAATCTAATAATTAATCCTCCTATAATAGCCATTCTCATAAAAATATATCTAAAATCTACAACCTCTCGAGTAAAAAAAAAAATTATTCGAATTAAACCATACACACCTAACCTAAGCAAAACAGCTGCTAAAATTATAGAACCAGACACAGGAGCCTCAACATGGGCTTTTGGTAACCAAATATGTAGTATATATATAGGTATTTTTACCAAAAACCCAACTATCCCTATAAATATTATTACTACACCAACTCTAAATTCTATTCAGTAAATATAAATTAAATTTATATTATAAAAAAATAAAATAAAAACTAACAACGGAAAAGACCCAAATAAAGTGTAAAATAATATATAAAGACCTGCTTGTAAGCGCTCCGGTTGCATCCCTCAACCTATAATAATTATCACAATTGGAAACAATACTCTCTCAAAACACAAATAAAAAAAAAATAAATTATTTACCGAAAAACATAAGACTAAAAACACAGTCATTAAAAAAACATAAAACTTAAACATCTTTTCAGAAAAGATGTTTAAGTTTATACTAGCCATAAACATCAACATTCTAATCCAAATTCTTAATTCTATCATCATAAACCCCAATAAATCAACTCTCGTTATAATCCCCACATATAATAATCTCATATTAATTCAATCCATTTTCATAATCATATACAAAATTAAAAACATTAACATCACAATCATCTCTACCATAGAATAAAGTCAAAAAAAAACCAACAACCCAATCAAAATAAATATTAATTCTAACATCTTAACAAACTTATTATTCGAAACCTATCTCTTCCATAAAAATATACTCTTAATACTAAAACTCTTAAGCCTATCCCAGCTTCACAAACCACTACAATTATAAAAACAATTAGCAACAAAAAAAATTTTCTAATTCCACATACTATAAAAACATTAATCATCACCCCCAGATATATAAACTCCAAACTTAACATTACTAATAAAATATGCCTTCGATTTATCAATAATCTAAAACCCCCCGATAAAAATATAAATATTCTTACTAAAAACATCAGTTACTATAATAGTTTAACTAAAACAAAGGTCTTGTAAACCTTAAATGAATTTCTTATAGTTTCAGAAAAGATTTCTCATCTTAAATCCCCAAAATTCATATAATCTTTATACTATTTTCTGAAATAAAATTATTAATAATAATTTCAATTTGATTTATCGCATCTAACCACCCAATTTCAATAATCTTAATCCTAGTTTTTTCAACTCTCCTCATAAACTTTTGCATTTACATGCAACTAAAAAGAACCTGATTCCCCTTAATAGTTACTCTCCTAATTCTCGGAGGTATACTCACAATTTTTCTCTACATTACAAGATTAACTCCAAACAAAAAATTTCATATAATCAAAACTCCAATTCTATTAAGAATCATAACTTTAGCAATCAATTCCAAAACTAACCTTTTCATAAATTTTCAACAAAACCAAGTATTCAACCTATTTGCAAACTCTCCTACTACCTTAATCACCATAATAATAATCTACTTGCTAATCACATTAATTGCTATTATAATAATAATTAAAGCAGCCATAGCCCCAATAAAATCCCTTAACTAATGACACCTCGAAAAAAAAACATCTTAAAAATTGTCAATAATACTTTAATTGATCTCCCAGCCGCCTCCAATATTTCATATATATGAAACATAGGTTCCCTCTTATTCTCATGTTTAAGAATCCAAATTATCACCGGAATTTTCTTATCTATACACTACTCAGGAGATATTTCAATAGCCTTCTCAAGAATCTCACACATTATACGTGATGTTAATATAGGCTGAATAATCCGCATAACTCATGCAAACACTGCTTCATTTTTCTTCATTTTTCTATACATTCACATTGCACGAGGTCTATATTTTTCTTCTTTTATTCTTAAAGGACCCTGATACTCAGGAATCTCAATTATTTTCATCCTAATAGCAACTGCCTTCCTAGGATATGTCTTACCTTGGGGTCAAATATCCTTCTGAGGAGCAACTGTAATCACAAATCTCTTATCAGCCATTCCTTACATCGGAACATCAATTACACAATGAATCTGAGGTGGATTCTCAGTTGACAACCCAACTTTAACACGATTCTTCACACTCCACTTTATGTTTCCATTTATCCTAACAGCATTAATTATCACCCATATTTTTTCCCTACATGAAACTGGCTCGTCCAATCCTCTAGGAATCTCAAACAATATTGATAAAATTCCATTCCACCCTTACTATACTTTAAAAGACATCCTAGGACTCCTCACAATATTATTAGCTCTGTTTATAATTATCATAAATTACCCTTTTATATTTTCAGACTCTGAAAATTTTCTTGAAGCAAATCCATTAATTACCCCCCCACATATCCAACCAGAGTGATATTTCTTATTTGCCTATGCTATCCTCCGATCAATTCCCAATAAACTTGGGGGTGTCATGGCCCTATTCATATCTATTGCTGTTCTGATATTCCTCCCCCTCACAGTAAAACCAAAATTTAAAGCTCTATCTATACAACCTCTAAAAAAGCTTATATTTTGAATATTCATCAACACATTTATCCTTCTTACTTTCATCGGAGCATGCCCGGTAGAGACCCCTTTCATCACTCTAGGCCAAATCTTAACAATTATTTACTTCTTTTTTTTCATCCTAATAGCATTAATGTAGACATTTTAACTATACAAGTATATATTTTGAAAATATAAAAAAGAATTTTTCTAAATGTCTTTCTAAAACTGACCCAAACAAAATAATAAAACATTAACTTAATTATATAAAAAATATAAAAAAAAAACATTCTGCAAGGCAAAACAACCCTTCAAGCAACTATCATCAAAAAATCATATCGAAAACGAACCAAAGTACCTCGAATTAATAAAAACAAATATATAAAAATTAGCAACAACATTCTTATATACCCTACCCTCCCAAAAAACAAAATACATCTTAACATTCTTATAAAGATAATATTTCCATACTCAGAAATAAACAATATAGCAAATCCATATGAACCATACTCAACATTAAAACCTGAAACCAACTCTGATTCTCCTTCACACAAATCAAATGGAGACCGATTGACCTCAGCCAAACTAGAAACCATTCATAAAAAAAATAATCCAAATATCCCCCAAATTATCCAAAACTTTTCTTGAAACTTTCTAATAATCATAATATTATATCTCCCTCTAAAATAAACAATTCTCATCAAAACAAAAGATATCCCAACTTCATAAGAAATAACCTGAGCTAAACCACGAAATGATCCTAATAATCCATACCTTGAATTTGATGCCCAGCCGCCTCCAAGAATTACATAAACACCAAAACTTGAAACACACAAAAAATAAATTAACCCATACTCAATTTCCACCTGATTTATAACCCAATAATACAAAACCCACCCTATTATCATTAAAATCAATGAAATTACAGAAACTCACAAATATATAAAAATATTTATAAATTTCATAAAATTCATCTCCTTACAAAATAACCTCACTGCATCAGAAAACGGCTGAAGTAACCCAATATATCCAACCTTATTTGGTCCCTTACGAAAATGAATATAACCTAAAATCTTCCGTTCAAGCAATGTAAAAAAAGCAACTCTCACCAAAACCATCAACAACAATAACAAATTACAAACCAATATCATTATTAAAGGAAACTTCATAAAGGAAGCTTAAATTCCTTGCATTATTCTGCCACTTTAACTACTTATTATCTGGTATCCCATCTTCAAATTCTAAATTTGATACAATTAATCTGCCAAGACAACCATTAACATTAAATTACAAAAACTTAATAAAATAATTTTTATTTCTTATTCCTTTCGTACTAAAAAAACTAAAAATAAAATTTAGATAGAAACCAACCTGGCTCACGCCGGTCTGAACTCAGATCATGTAGGAATTAAAAGGTTGAGCAAACCTCCTTTTATAACTTCTTCATCAATAAAGGTATCCTAATCCAACATCGAGGTCGCAATGAGAAGGATGATAGGGCTATTATAATAGAAACGATTAAGAATCATATGAAAATGAAAAAGGAAGGTATTAATTAATAAAGGAAATGAAGCGGCTACTAAAAACGCGAAAGCGTTTAGCAAGGAAGCGCGAAAACTCCATTCCCTCCGATAGATGAAACGGTCAACATTGTTCCAAATGAACCAAGGTATTAAATAATAACGCTGTTATCCCTAGAGTATTTTTTTTAAAATATCAATAATATTGGATCCAATAATACATTTCTAAAGTTTTTAAAAATTTAAAAATCGCCCCAATTAATTAAAAACTTTCCTTGAATTTTTTTAAAGGACCAAAAAAGAAAAGTCTTTAAAAAAATTCATAGGGTCTTCTTGTCCTAAAAATTTATAAAAACTTTCTCATTTTTAAATTAACTTTTAATATAAACAAAAAAAAAGCTTATTTTTGTTAAACCATTCTCTTAGCACCCAATTAAAGTCTTATTACAATACCTTCGTATAGTCATAATACCACAGCAATTTAACACATCATTGAGCAGGTTTTATATCTTATAATATCAAGATACAATGTTTTTGATAAACATTCAAAAAAAATTTTTGCCGAATTCTTTTTTGTTTTTTAACTTTTAATTCATAAACTTAACCAAAATCAACTCCAATAATTATACTAATCTTAACATAAATTCTCACAATTTAAAATTAATTGAAAAATCCACAAATTTTAAAAACAACTAATAGAAAATTTTTTATTACAAAATAAAGTAAATTTTAAACCTTCTTCAATTTCACAAATTCATATAAAAAAAATTCCCTAGCTTATCCCAGAGAAAAAACTTATGAACTTATACAATAACACAAATCATAAAAAAATATCTAATCTTCAATTTTAACCAGATAACCAATCTTTCGAATAAAATTTCATCTCTATAAAAAAATTCTTTTAATCTTTAAAACGATTAAAACCACCTCCCATAGCTCAAGATTATTCGGGATATAAAAATCTTTATAATTTTAGCTGAACCCTAATACAAAAGGTACAAAATCTTTTACTTTTCTTTAAAACCCTCTTTAAAATTCCTTCACAGTACTATATACTATCGTCAATTAAACTTTTCTTTCTAACTACAAAATTTAAGTTCCTAATAAAACAAAAAACAATAACTTACTTATTAGAATGGCCTAAAGCCTACTTTCTTTGTAAAAGAAATATCAAATGATTTCATTCCAAAAAACACCTTCCGGTACTTTTACTTTGTTACGACTTATCTCATCACTGAGAGTGACGGGCGATATGTACATATTTTAGAGCTAAATTCAAATAAACATTATAATTTCAATTTACTTTTAAATCCTAAACTTGTCTTCCAAATCTCCTATATTAATAAAAGTAATTTATTTCAACCTTAAACTTTTGCTGCATTTTGACCTAACATCTTCACTAAATGTAATCTTAATTATTAGTCAACCAACATCATTCTATGATAGCGATATACAAGCTGCTTAACCAATTTAAGTAAGATTCTTGAGTCTTATCCATTAAAGAATAAATTCCTCTAAAAAGCTTAAAATACCGCCATAATCTTAAGATTTAAAAAATCGAAAAATACTACCAATCTTAAATTTTCGAATAATAGGGTATCTAATCCTAATTTAAACCAAAAATTTCCTTAAAACAAACCAATAAATTTATATAAAAATTTCACCTAAATAAAAAAATCATAATAATTAATTATATTAACATAATAACAATATTTTTCCCCAGCCTGTGTAACCGCGGCGGCTGGCACAGGCTTCGCCTGAGATAATTTCAAACCTATTTTTGAACTACAAAACGAATAAATGTATCTTCTATTTCAAATTATTTACTTTTAACATAAAGAGCTTAAAATGCAAATATTATTTACCATATAAATATTTTCTCTTCTCTCTATAGTTTTTTAAATTTTACTATAGAGAGAAGAGATATTTCTAAAAAAGCATTCCCGTTGCTAACTTTTATATATATATATACATATATGATAAATTTTAATACTTACACAGGTAAGCATAAAATTTGTTTCTATTTTTCTTCTTGAATGGATTTATTTTCATTCTCTTGCAATTAGACAGCGGAGCATAAATGAAATTCAGCAAAGAGCTTGCTTTGCAATACAGGCCTGTGATCCCACAATTAGATGAGATTTGTGTCTGCGTGCTCCCAATTGGAAATAAATGTAATAATATTTTGAAAAATACTAAAAAACAAGCTTATAAAATAAAATGCCTGAAAAAGGGGTATCCTGATAGGATAATTCATGTAAATTTATACTTTTATTAATTTTAATGAAAATGCTTCATTTCCTTTAAACTCAAAATTTAATGTGCCATACACCAAAAA